GGTATTGAAATCTGGCAATAGTAACACGGTCCTGTTAATTGAATTTGAACAAAAAAAGGGTAGTAAAGCCATAAAGTCAAATAAAATAGTCTTCTTCAAACAAAAATCTACCTATCTATGACTAAGAGTGCGTTATGACTAAGAGTGCGCTACAAGGGAGTCCCCGAAGTTCGTAGAAAAAGAGCAAGTAAATAAAAGGTTTTTCAGAATTTTTTTTTTGATCATACAGAATTGACAACAAGAATTTTGTTATTTTTACGAACCAGATGTCGATAAATTAGCGAGTCTAGAAATTCATTTCGGCCAATTGAACCTTCTCGAACTGTTTCTTTTTAAGAACTAAAAAAATTTGCGCCAAAATAACAGATGCCAAGAAGACCAAAAGACCTTGGACACGTAATGGATCTTGAAGTACTATTTCGGCATCTCCCTGACCAAATCCACCCACATTAGGATTACTCGTTAATGGTTGATCAAATTTGATGGATTCACCCTCTGAAACAAGAATTTCTGGTCCTGAGGGGATAATATCAACCACTTGACGTCCATCCGATGGATCTGTTATGATTATTTCATATCCCCCTTTTTCTTTTCGTATGATTTTGCTTACTATGCCCGCTCCTGTAGCGTTATAAACTGTATTGTTACTCTTGCTTCCGTCGGGATAAATCTGACCCCTTCCCCTATTTCCTCCTACATATATAGGATATTTTAAGAAGTGAACATCTTTCTTAGTAGCGGGGTCGGGGGAAAGAATAGGAAAGGTGATTTCACTATATTTCTGGCCGGGGACAGGTCCTATTACAAGAATATTTTTTTTATTAGGACGGTAGCTCTGAAAAGACAAATTTCCTATCTTTTCTTTCATCTCGGGAGAAATACGATCGGAAGGAGCTAATTCAAACCCCTCCGGTAAAATAAGAACAGCCCCCACATTCAAACCCCCCTTCTTTCCGTTAGCAAGGACTTGTTTCACTTGCTTATCATAAGGAATTCGCACAACTGCTTCAAATACAGTATCGGGAAGTACTGCTTGTGGAACCTCAATATCCACGGGCTTATTAGCTAAATGACAATTGGCACATACAATACGCCCAGTCGCTTCTCGTGGATTTTCATAACCCTGCTGCGCAAAAATGGGATATGCGCTTGAAACGGGTGCCCGAGTTATGATATATATCATGAGCGATACGGAAATAGATCGAGTAATATGTTCCTTTATCCGAGAAAAAGTATTTCTAGTTTGCATGGTCTAATCATTGGTCTGAAAATTTCTACAATAAATTGGGTAGGTCGCTAGTATAGTTTCCTATCCACGATTCTGCTACTTATTGGAATCATTTTACTGGAATACTATAGTATAAAAATAGTACGAAAACCCCCCGGATAGAATGTTTTTAATACTTATGTAGAACTACAAAGCAAGAAACGTTCTAATTGGATTAATATTGATTAATATTGGTGGATCATTTATCAATCATTCATTGAATGATAAATAACTACAAGTGATGGAGATACACGATTTAAATAACGAAAAATCCAATATTTAAAAATAGTATCGAGAATAACCGGAAAAGTGGAAACAAGACCAGATATAATTTGATCATTATGACCAAATCCAAAATCTTTGTACACAGAACCAATCATTAGTTCCCAGCCGTGGGGTGAATGAAATCCGATACATAAATCGGTTAATAAAAGAATCAAAAAGGCTTTTACTGTATCACTTAAGTTATATAGGAATTCCTGAGCCCAAGAGTTAAGAATAACAAGTTGTTCATTACCTAAAATCGAATAACCACTTAGAATAACAAAACAGATTATATTTGTCGAGAAGTGTAAAATTATATGGATACGATCCTCGTTGTGTATCTTGATTAGTTGGATCGTTTCTTTGTGAATTCCTATAATAAACTTTTGTAGATAGGTCTCCGAGTATTCCTTGATCATTTCTTCCAAGAAGAGGATTTCATCTAATTCTATGAACTTTTCTAGAATACTTTTTTCTTGAATATCATTCAAAAAAATATCGGATTGGCCGATATTCGCCCAATTAATAACCCAAGATTCCATACTTTTAGTAAATGAGAGAGAAATACACCAGGGCAGAAATACTATAGATGCAAGATACAAAAGAGGAGTGAATGCTTTCTTTTTTGCCATTTTTCGCCTGTTAATTTTTAATTAACCCACTCCATTTGTCGACTTTATATGATCGAATCTTTCTTTCAAACATGAGTTGTAGACAAGGCATCAAACCTAAAAATCTATTTTATTTGTGATTTTGTTTTGAATCTAGAAAGAATAAAGAAATAAACTAAGACTCCACTTCGAATTCGACTGAAGAAATAATACAAAATAGTGTTGCCAAATATCTCAATTCATCAAATTACAAACAAGTGTCTCCTTTCGATGAATGGCCGAAAGAAGTACTTTAAGGAATGAATATTATTGAGATTTTGAGACGAAAGAACCCCTTATTCTATCAAAATATCCAATATTTCAAAAAAATTCCAATGATTTCCCATAGTCAAGAATAGAATAATTGAGAGAAAGATATTGTGATGGTCAAAAAAATGAGCGTCAAAACAAGACAGAAACAGGCCAGTTCCTTTTCTCAAAATCAAAATACTTCAATTGGTACACGCAAGAAATAGGCCAATTCCGCGGCTTTTTGTTCAATTTCTCGTGGAGTCAAATTCTCATCAGTACGAGTCAACGGAACAGCCCCCCGGCCTCTGATATCCATATAAAGGACAGGACGAGCATAAATCCCCTCTTTAACTTCTATTCGAACGGATTGAATATCTTTTATAAGGAATCGGAGGAATATGCGACGATTTTTTCCAGGAAATCCCCAACGAAAAATACACACTATTCCTTCCTTTATATCGAATCGATCATAACCACTACCTACATTCCAGGAGATTGTGCACCACAAATAGGAACTAATAAAGAGACCCGCGATCCCGTAGAAAGACATCACAATCCCCTGTGGAAAAAAAAGGATTTGCTGAGACGGGACAAAAGATATCAAATTTCTACCAAGAAAACTGGAAGTTCCAACCAACAAGAATCCTAATGAACCTAAAAAAACGATAAGGGCCCAGCAAAAATTACTTAGTTTTCGAGACCCCGTTATAAGTTCTATCCATATATGTTCTGATCGCCAACTCATACTTCATCCGCTTGCATTTTATTGAAATTGAGAGAATACCCCAAATGATTTTGACTTTACTTTTTTCGTTTCCGAATGAACTTTCATTAACTAGCACTAGTTTGGTTTGAACTAGCACTAGTTTAATCGGAACTTTTAGGGGTAATTCATCAAAATTGTTTAGATCTAAAATAATAACATACCCCTCATATAATCCCAATCTACATATTGATATACATATAGATCGACCCACTTTCCATTTTAGGCATCAGGCGATCATGATCTATTTGAAACTGGCTAGAATTCAGTTACCTATAGATCATTTTCTGCAGGCATAAGAGCTTTTTCCTTTATGTTCAGCAGAAATCACATGTTCTACCATATTTTTTCCGAAATAAATATCTATGTTATGCTACAAGTCTAAGTTTCACAAAAAACGAATGAGATTGGGTCCCCTCAGATCTAAACAATCTTGTTTTTTTGAACATGAAGAAATAAAGAAGCCATTGCAATTGCCGGAAATACTAGGCCTACTAAAGGCACAAAAATAGAGGGAAAATTGAAAGTTGTCATAAAATGGGGTACCTCGGTTTATTATTTGTACCTGTTCTTATTTTTTTTAATATCATATTTTATATTTATACTAATTATAATTAATAATTGGAATTCTTATGAATTCGTAGTTATTATTAATTAATTCAATTTGAAAATTTTTAATTAGAGATATAAGTATCTAAGTGAGTATAGAGAATAAGGAAAAAGTCCAAGGAATGTATAACTAAATAAATGGACTTATTCATCTATCTACATGAAAGATACATATGATAATTGATAATCCATTTTATTTTTCTTCGTTTCTTTGTGTTTTGTTCTTGTCTTCAAATTTAATAAAGAAAGAGTTATCCGCAACTTTTTATTTTAATTCTTTCTACAATTAGATCTTAGGTCGCCAAAGAAAACTCCCTTTTTAGTTACTTTGATTCCGATAAGCTAAGATTCGGATAAGCTAACTACTTGTTTGATACAAATAAAACAATAAAACTTAGTGCAATCTACTTGATTGAATTGGAATTCAAAGGAAAGAAGGCGTGGAGCTTAAATAACTCACTCAGAACGCTTTTCAAAAGATTACGCGGTACAATTAGGTCGAATAAGCCCTTCTGGAACAAATATTCAGCCGCTTGTGAACCCTCGGGTACTGTTTTATTCAATGTTTGTTCAATTACTCTTTTACCCGCAAATGCAATGTAGGAATTTGGTTCGGCAATAATAATATCTCCCAACATACCAAAACTGGCTGTTACCCCACCAGTAGTAGGAGATGTAAGGACTGAAACATAGAATAACTTTTTATTTGATTGATAATCATATAAAGCAGACGATATTTTAGCCATTTGCATCAGGCTCAAACTCCCTTCTTGCATGCGCGCTCCCCCCGAAGCGCACACTATAATAAGAGGTAGAAATTGAGTGGTAGCGTACTCAACCAAACGGGTGATTTTCTCCCCGACTACGGATCCCATACTACCCCCCATAAACTGAAAATCCATAACCCCAATTGCTACGGGAATACCATTTAGTTGACCTATGCCTGTTTGAATAGCGTCAGTTAATCCTGTCTTTCTTTGATAAGAATCAATCCGATCTTTATAAGGCTCCTCCTCCGAATGAAATCCAATGGGATCCAGAGAGACCATGTCTTGATCCATAGGGTCCCAAGTACCGAGATCGATCAAAACTTCGATTCTTTCTGAACTACTCATTTTCAAATGGTATCCACACTGTTCACAAATATTGATTTTTGATTTCAAAAATTTCTTATAATTTAATCCATAACAATTTT